TATATTACATTCACTCTACAAAATTGCTTAATAAAATGAGCCCTCCTCCAACCATGTTTAGTACTGAAATCATAATAATAACCCTCTTCCTTATATTAATATCTGATTCACTACTATTATTCTTAAAAAAATTTAAAAAGAAAGAGAAAAATAACCTTAAATAATAAAAAAGCCTTATAAGGGATCCTAAAATTAATAAAAAGAGAATGAAAGATAAGGGACCACCTCTACCAATCAACACCACCAACCACTTAGAAACAAAACCTAAAAGGGGAGGAAGACCGGAAAGAGAAAGCAATAAGAGTATAATTACTAATTGATATACTTTAAAATGCTTAAGCCTGCTAACATTTTTCATAACCCTAGAATCTTTTAACCATAAGCTTATGAATAAAGAAAAAGTAATACACAAGTAAATAAATAAATACAACTTTATACACCACTCTCTATGGAGTATAGCAAAAATTATTCAACCTARATGCCCRATAGAAGAATAAGCAAGGAGAGCTCGGATCTGTGTCTGATTTAACCCCCCTATACCCCCAACTAAAGCGCTTCCTCCTCTTATAACACAAAACAAGATAATAAGTTCATTTATATCTCTCAATTCGCATAAAGAAAGCAACAAAAACAAGGGAGCTAATTTTTGTCATGTCGCTAATAACATACAGGAAACCCAAGACAAGCCAGCCATCACCCTTGGCACCCAATAATGAAAGGGAAACACTCCTAGTTTTATGGATAAACCCCTAATCAAGGCGCAAAGACCTAAAACGCTAACTCTACTATTTGAAATCATATCTCACCTGAAAGAAGTTCTAAATCTGAGCAAACTTCCGAAAATCAACAAACCAGACCCCAACGCTTGAACAATAAAGTATTTAACAGCTGACTCGCTCTCTGAAATTTTTTTTTGATAAATCAATATAGGAAGAAACCCAATCAAATTCATCTCCAACCCCGCTCAAATTCCCAATCAATGAACAGAAGAAAGAGATAACAGAGTACCGAACCCTATAACAGACAAAAACATTAACCCAAATGGAAGGCTTGAAAACATAAGAAGAGGGATATAATCGAATTACCCAAAGCAAAGTTAGCAGCCCTGCTTCACTCCAAGTCTCTTCTAAATCTCTGTTACTGAGCTCAATCTAATGACCCCTCATTTCATTCATGAAAGAGCCCAATAATTAGAATTAACAAAAAGCTAAATAATCCAAGAACCAACCCCAAAGACATCTCGCCACTAATACTCACCAAAATAGGGAAAAGCAATACAATTTCAATATCAAAAATGAGAAAGATGATTGCTAACAAGAAAAACCGAAGAGAGAAAGGTAAACGAGCTGACTTAACCGGATCAAAACCACACTCAAAAGGAGAGCTTTTTTCTCGGTCTTCATTCGCTCGTTTAGATAAAACTCAACCCAGTACTATAACTACAACAGAAATAATTAAACCCACAATTCTACTATAAAACCTGCTTATCATTATATAGTACTAGAGATATTTTATAATCCCATATTAATCAACATCAATGATTTCCGTTCATCCGGCGTAGTACTACCCTATCACTAAATGAGTAATCCTTTAACTACAATCCCCTAATTAACAGCTAGGTGCCTCTCTTTGGCTTTCATTTATATCCGCCTAATATGGAAAGGGAATCCCACCCCTAAGGTCTGGTCCGAAGCCAGATGCAAACTTCTCGCTTTCCATACCCCTTCTCTACTCTGACCTGAAAGTTAATGAACTTATTGCCTGAATGCAAATCAGATCTTTTAATTTAAAGTATCAAGTCGTCTCCTCCTAGGAGCATTTTACATTTGCTGTATCTAGATTAAAAGTCTAGCACTTATACTCAGTCACCTAGGACAATAACCTTAACTACTTATTTAACATCCTCACCAGTAAATAGATAAGTATAAAAAGAGTCAAACCACATCAACAAAGTGTCAATATCAGGCAGCTGCCTCAAACCCAAAATGATGCCCAGTAGAAAAGTGCTGAAGCCAAACTCGAACTAAACAGACCAATAAAAATGTCCTTCCAATAAGAACATGAAGACCATGAAATCCTGTCGCTACGAAAAAACTAGACCCATATGCCCCGTCCGCAATAGTGAACGAAGCCTCGTAATATTCCCCTCCCTGTAAAAAGGTGAAATAAATACCAAGAGCTACAGTTGCAATAAGACCTTGTAATCCCCCTGGTCCGTCTCCTTCTATCAACCTATGATGAGCCCACGTAACAGTCACCCCAGAAGCTAGCAAAACCCCTGTGTTCAATAACGGAACCTCAAATGGATTTAATGGTACAATCCCAGCAGGAGGTCAACACGATCCTAATTCAGGTCTCGGTGCTAACCTTCTGTGAAAATAAGCTCAGAAAAAAGCAAAAAAGAAACAAACTTCCGATACAATAAAAAGAATTATACCCCACCGAAGTCCTTTTGATACCTTAATTCTATGATACCCCTGAAAGGTAGCCTCTCGGATTACGTCTCGTCACCACTGAATTATAGTAATCCCAATTAATAATAAACCTATTCCAGCTCTTAAGAACCCATAACCGTGGAACCACCCAGCCAACCCTGAAGTTAAAAAAAGAGCGCCTATAGAACCTGTTAATGGTCATGGACTAAATTCAACCAAATGAAATGGATTTCGTGCCATATCATAACATTCATCCGGTTACTTTTTAACCACCTTAATTATAACGAAGCAAAAATCGATCACTTTTGGCTAAAAAGTGATCGATTTTTGCTTCGTTATAAAATTAGGAAGTATAATCGCTACCTTGAAACAGAGTTGTTACCCTAGCATCTTCAGTGCTATACTCTTATTTAAGCTATCAAAGTTAATAGAAAATGGACTGAGATAGAAGGAAAATTCTCAACAAAGATAGTATGATAAAAAAATTAAAAGATTTTATCTGAATTTTTTGATTAGCTAAGGAAAGATTTGAAGCCATGGCAAAAGCTCCTTGACCTCCTATTACTTCAAGTCATCCTATGTCAATAGACTTTATTATCATTGTGCCAACTTTTATTGACATTTTAGTAAGAGGCTGGGCTGAAATAGCCGCAAGGAATCATATAGTTGAAAAGAAAAATTCTGTTTTATTTATTTTTTTTTGCTCACGATTATCGTCTCATAAAATAAAGGCAAAAAAAAGCCCTAAGAGGATTACAACCATTGTGAGCATTTTAAGATGGAAAGGTAAAATGAAAATACATGAAGAAAAAGGAACGAAAACTATCTGAAAGAATAAGCCGCTTGAGACAGCTGCTAAGGTCAAAATGGTAATGGCTCAGTTAACATATGGGTCTTTATCTTCTTTAGCGTGGTATGAAACCCCCTTTATTGGACTTCATAAGCAGGAGGCAGAAAGACGTATTGAGTAAGCCCTAGTTATTCCAGTTGCTACAAAAATTAATATAACCATGATAAATCTAGTGGAACTAGAAAGAGACAGTTCTAAAATAAGATCTTTAGAATAAAAACCACCTAAAAAAGGTGCTCCGCATAACGAAAGATTAGCAACATTTAAACAAGTAACAGTTAAAGGAAGCTGAGAAAAGAGTGAACCTATGTATCGGATGTCTTGGTTATTAGCCCTATTATGAATAATTATACCGGCACATAAGAATAATAAAGCTTTAAATAAAGCATGAGTGTATAAGTGAAAAAGGGCTAAAAATGGCATAGACATAGCTAACCTTATCATTATAACTCCTAATTGACTTAAGGTAGAAAGTGCAATAATTTTTTTAAGGTCATTTTCACAATTTGCACCAATACCGGCCATAAGAAGTGTTAAAACTGAAATAAACAGCAAACCAGTTTTAAATCCTTGGAATTTTTCTAGAAAAGGAAAGAAACGAATTAATAAAAAAACTCCAGCCGTTACTAGAGTAGAAGAGTGAACTAAAGCTGATACCGGGGTTGGGGCAGCTATTGCTGCTGGTAATCACCTTGAAAACGGGATTTGGGCCCTTTTTGTTATAGCTGCAATAGTGATTGTTAAAGAAAGCCAAGCATTAAGATGGAAATCTCAAATAGAGATAATTAACCAATGGCCTTGGAGAACTAAAAGTCCAATGGAAATTAGAATTATAACATCACCAATCCGATTAGCCAGAACAGTAATCATACCTGCCCCCAGAGATTTTATGTTTTGATAATAAATAACTAATGCGAAAGAAACGATACCTAGCCCATCTCAGCCTAGTAGTAATGCTGGTAATCTAGGAATAAAAACCAAAAGATTCATAGATAAGACAAATAATATAACCAATCAGGTAAAACGCTTTAAAAAGGGATCATGAGATATATAGCTAGAAGAAAATAACATAACACAACCTGAAATCAAACAAACAATATTACTAAATCTAAGGCTAACTGAATCCAAAATAAAGATAAATGTCAGATGACAGGATCTAGCTTGTGAAATAGATCACTCTAAAATTGCACTATTAGATGTGAGAAAAAAAGTAAGAGTGATAGGGAATAAAACGATTCTATATAAAATAAGAAAGACTGAACTAATTGAAGAAGCTTTAAGGTTATTCATGGTTAAGTAGGAATTATTCCTTTTTTCAAATCCACAGGCTGACGTTTTAAAAATAAACTAACTTAACTATATTCAAAGAGAGATTAGCTCTCCTTTTAAAATCAAAAAATTAGCTGGAATTCAATGTAAAAATAAGACCAAAAAACAAGGGGATTTACTTAGGGCAAAAGGCTTAATAAACTTAGGACTGCCACCATGATGAATAGAAGTGTAAAGATATATACTGTATAAGGCTGACAAAAAACTTATAAAAGCTAGCGGAAGAAGACAGTAGCAAGAAGAAAAAATAACAGCAGGAAAGATTATGATTTCCCCTAATAGGTTGATGCTAGGAGGAGCAGCCATATTGATAATAGAGAAAAGAAACCATCATATAGCTAAAGTAGGTAAAAATATAAGCATTCCCTTGTTTAATAAAAGACTTCGTGTCTGGGTTTTTTCGTAAGTGTAGTTGGCTAAAGCAAACAAAGCTGAAGAGCAAAATCCATGAGACAACATTAAAATCAAGGCTCCACTTCACCCTCAGGACCTATTAGAAAAAGCTCCAGCTAGCATTAGAGATATATGGCCAATAGATGAGTACGCAATTAGAGACTTTAAATCTACCTGTCGAAAACAGATAATACTAGTGATTATTCCTCCTCATATGGCAATAGAAAAGAGGATAACAGAACTGTAAAGGGATATGAAATTAAAGTATTGAAAAAATCGTAAAATACCGTAGCCCCCTAATTTTAATAGAATAGCAGCTAATACTATCGAGCCAGCCACTGGCGCTTCTACATGAGCTTTAGGAAGTCAGAGATGTACTGAAAATATAGGAAGCTTAACTAGAAATGCTGCAAAGACTAATATACTAAGGAGCCTTCACTGTCATATATTTCCAGGAAAAACAGCATGCAATCGTAAGATTCTCCTAATTAGTATTTCACTACAAAGAATTTTCTGTCTTGCTCAAAGAATACAAAATAATAAAGGCAAAGAAGCGGCTACGGTATAGATTATTATATACATACCAGCCTGGAGTCGTTCAGGTTGGTAGCCCCATCCTAAAATCAGTATTAAAGTAGGAATCAAAGATGCTTCAAATAAAAAATAGAAAAGGAGCCTATTTGAGCATACAAAAGTCATCATTAAAATTAAATTTATACTTAAAATAAGACGTGAGAAAGTAACATCATTATTTTTATTTAATTTAACCGATCTCTGCCTAGCAAGTATTATTATTAAAGAAATCCATAAAGTTAGTGAAATTAAAGCAAGAGATATTGAGTCACAGCTTATAAGGGACCCTAGTTTTTCAAAAGAAAAAAAAGGTCTATGCAAGTGTGTTAGAGAAAGCACTCTTAACACAGCCAAAGACCATACTTTAAGGTATCAAGATCATTTACCCCTAATAAAAGAGAAAAATAATAAAACGGATAAATTTGATAAGAGAATACCTAGCACTTATGTATGGTAAACCTAGAGACGTAATCATTACCTTCAGCTCGAATAATAGCGACAAGAATAGCAAGTCCCAATCTGGCTTCACAAGCTCCTAAGGTGATCAAAATTAAGGAAGTCTCGCCTACTAATGAAATACTTCTAGACATAGAAAATATTAAGACAAACAAGCTCATTGTAACGGCTTCTAATCTTAAAAGAATTCTTAGCAAATGCTTATACTGTAAAGAAAGGGTTAATATAGACACCAAAACTCCAAAAGTTCTTAATATAGTTAAATGGAATGTTCTCATTTCTTATTTGAAATCCATGTAGTAACGATAGCTTAATTTAAAAGCATTGGTCTTGTAAGCCAAAGATGAATTTAAATATTCTCGTTACTTAAGGCCATTAGGTTGCGAAGTGAATCGAACACTTTTAATTTGTTTTCAAGACAAATTGCCCCCAGGGAGCAACCAGTATTACTTATTCTAATAATCTAAAATATTATCTCATGCTTTTTGTACTAAAGGATTAATAATGAAATATAGGAAATATAAACCCGTAAAAATCTGCCCAATTTGCTCATATGGCGTCTCGACAGGACATCTTCCAATTCATGTTAATACAAAAAAAATACCGATGTATGTTCAAAAAAGAATCTGATTAGCAGGGTAATACGCCATAGATCGAAACTTAGCCTGATGAGAAAACGGTAAAATAAAAAGAACTAGGATTGAGCCTACTAACCCAATTACACCTCCTAGTTTATTAGGAATTGATCGCAAAATTGCATACGCAAAAAGGAAATACCATTCTGGTTGAATGTGTACTGGAGTTACTAAAGGATTAGCAGGAATAAAATTTTCAGGGTCAGTTAAGAGTTGAGGTGAAAATAAAGCTAATATAGATAGCAAAAAAATAACAACAAGAAAACCAACCAGATCCTTAAAAGTATAGTAAGAGTGGAATGGAATTTTTTCGCCATCACTATTTAGTCCTAATGGGTTGTTAGAGCCCGTTTCATGAAGAAATAATATGTGTAAAATAGCCAAACCAGCAATAGCAAAAGGAAGAAGGAAATGAAGGGCAAAAAATCGAGTTAAAGTCGCATTATCAACTGCAAAGCCACCTCATACCCATTCTACGAGTATTTTTCCTACATAAGGAACAGCCGATAAAAGATTAGTAATTACAGTTGCACCTCAAAAAGACATTTGACCCCAAGGTAATACGTAACCAAGAAAGGCTGTTGCCATAGTAAGGAAAAGTAAAATAACACCAATATTTCATGTGTGTAGTTGTAGGTACGAACCATAATATATCCCCCGGCCAATATGTAGGTAGATACAAATAAAAAATCAGGATGCTCCATTAGCGTGTAAAGCTCGCAATAATCAGCCATATGTAACATCTCGACTAATATGAATTACCGACCTAAAAGCTAGATCTACATGCGCTGTATAATGCATAGCCAAAAAAAGACCAGTTGCAATTTGAATTACTAAACATAATCCTAATAGTGAACCAAAATTTCACCAAATAGATAGATTTGATGGTGCAGGGAGATCTACAAAGGCTCCATTTACAACCTTAAAAACTGGATGAACTTTTCGTAAAGGACTTCGCATAAAATGATAGATATTTAAATTCTAAAGGGTCGAAGGGAAGCCTGTTGATAATAACAAATTTTAGCTACCACAATTAGGTTAATTAACAATACCGTCCCTAAACCAATTAAGATTGAAATTATATGGGGAGAAATAAGCTCAATCCCATACACTTTTAAGTATATAAGCTTTCTAAAAAAAGTTTCAAACCTGATATACGAGGAATCTTTAAAAAAACAGAAGTAAAATAATGAAAATAAAATAGGAAGAAAAGCAGTAAGACTAAGGAGAGGGGTAATCCCTCCAAATAAAACATTAGGAGACAAGGCCGCCACATAAGCAAATATTACAAGAAGCCCCCCCACATAAATTAGAAATAAAATGTACCCATATCAGGCCGAAACAGTTATTCCACTAACTAAACATATTAGTAGTGTAGAAACTATAATAACCAGACCGAGACTTAACGGCTGACTCATTATAGGAAGAATCAGGAGAGTCGAAAAAGTTAAAGCAATGATAAGTAATCTACTCATTCAGGATGCAGGTATTTACCTGATTTTTAGCTTCCAATGCAAATGTTTTTATAAACTACTATCCTGTTACTAGTGCAATAAGTTGAAGCCTAAAAGGCATACAACCATAAGTGAACAAAGAGCTACTGGTAGAAAAGACTTTCAGGTTAAGCCTATCAATAAATCGTAACGGAATCGCGGATAACTACCTCGGACTCAAACAAAAGCGAAAGCAAAAAAAAGCACTTTAAACATAAAACCTAAATCGCTTTCAACTACAATAAGAGCACTTCCTCCAAAAAATAATAAGGAAGAAAATAAACTTATCACCAAGATATTGGCATACTCAGCTAGAAAAATTAAAGCAAAGCCAGCAGCACCATATTCAATATTAAACCCAGATACCAACTCTGACTCCCCTTCTGCAAAATCAAAAGGAGCCCGGTTCGTCTCAGCAACACAAGTAGTAAATCATACTAAAGAAATTGGAATCATCAAAAATCTAAATCAAATCATTTGTTGGGACTCCTTGATTTCTACAAAATTAAAACTACCTACCAAAAATAAAGGAAACAGCAAAATTAGAGCTATACTCACCTCATAAGAAATAGTTTGAGCAATGGCGCGAAGTCTTCCTAATAGAGCATACTTAGAATTTGATGCTCACCCAGCCAAGAGGGTTCCATAAACATTTATACCAGATACACAAAGAAAAAATAGAACTCCAGACTTAAAATAAGAAAGGGAATATAGGCTTGGGTAAAGCTGCCATAATAACAACGCTAAAATAAAACTAAATACCGGAGCCACAAAATATAAAGAACGATTAGCTCTAGTCGGTTTAGCAATTTCTTTCGTTAGCAACTTGGCAGCATCCGCAATAGGCTGTGGAAGGCCTATTATTCCAACCTTATTTGGACCTTTTCGGAGCTGGATATATCTTAACCCCTTTCGCTCTAAAAGAGTAAAAAAGGCGACAGCTAATAAAATACAAACATAAGTAAACAAACAAGAAATAATTCTTAAATACATTATAAAGGAAAGAACTTTCATCTTTATCTTTAGGGCTTAAACCTAATGCACTTAATCTGCCACCTCTATCATTATACTATCAAATAAAGGATTTTAACCTATGTCTATTGATCCTAAGTCAATCGCATAATACTTTGCTAATTTGATTTTAAAATTTAATTATACTCAATCTAAATATAGTATTTTATACGCTACACCGGTCCTTTCGTACTAAGCGCAGCCAAAAAAATAAAGATAGAAACTGACCTGGCTCACGCCGGTCTGAACTCAGATCACGTAGAATTTTAATGGTCGAACAGACCAACCTTTAAAGACTTCTGCATCTTTAGGACATTCTGGTCCAACATCGAGGTCACAAACCTTTTTTTCGATATGGGCTCTCAAAAAAGATAATGCTGTTATCCCTACGGTAACTAATTCCTCTGATCAAAATAATTGGATCAATTCAGGTTTGAATTATAATTTAAAGGAGGCTTTATCTACTCCTTAGTTGCCCCAACCAAAATATTCAATAGCTTTCTTTTTATTAATATTTGTGTATATAAACTCTATTAACTCTTTTAAAGCTCGATAGGGTCTTCTTGTCTTTTAGTACAACTTAAGCTTTTTCACTTAAAAATAAAATTCTATAGAATCAAAAAGAGACAGTTGTATTCTTGTCAAACCATTCATTCCAGCCTTCAATTATAAGGCAAATGATTATGCTACCTTTGCACGGTCAGAGTACCGCGGCCGTTTAAAACTCACTGGGCAGGTCCGACTTCGTATTTAAAAGCTAACACGAAGCCATGTTTTTGATAAACAGGCAGAATACGCTTTTGCCGAGTTCCTTTTCATGATTTTATCCTAAAATTTTTTGCTAGGGTTCCAAATTTTAATTTATTAGATTACCCTAAAAGATTAGATTAATACTCATCTTAACATATAAACTCTTTATATTTAAGTTATTAAAGCTTCTTTTTTACTTTTAAGCAAACAAATTATGTTAACAACTAAGTAATGAATTATAACAAGTTCCTCTACTATTAGCCATTACTAAGCTTATATTTCAAGAAAAATTAAATGCAAATTCTACTATTTTCGAGCTTATCCTCAAAAATCTAATTAAACCAATATAAATAATTGCATATATAAATTTACAGTATTTAAATTATGGTTCACAGCACTAATATGCCCTTAAAAAAGAACTAGCTATCATCTAATGCGGATAAAATTTCATATCTATCTTCAGTTCTTAAGAAGTTTTTGCCACAACCAACTATTAACAAGTCTATAAAGCTGACTGAAGATAGCTCATTAGATTTCGAGATGTCCAATGTAGGAGCTAATCTAGTTAAGCCATGATACAAAAGGTACATGATCTTATTATTTTTAATTTTTAGTTCCTATATATTCCTTCACAGTACTATATTCATGCAAAACACTAAATTTCAATCACCTTTACTAAATCTAATAATGTTTTTATATTAATTATTAAATTGTGCCATATCCATTAGCTGCTAAATTTAAATTTAAAGACGATTTATTTCCTAAATATATTTTCAGTGTAAATGAAATGTATTTTTTATACTACATCTTTCAGCCTAGGAACAATTTCCATTACCCCTACTATGTTACGACTTATCTCATTTTTCAACGAGAGCGACGGGCGATGTGTGCACGTTTCAGAGCCTTATTCATTTTGTTTATATAATCAAAATTACTTTCAAGTCCTCCTTCTAATTACCTCATTTCAGGTTTTTTCCGTAGTTATAAATATATAATTGTAACCCATCCTCCCCCTTTTATTAGCTGCACCTTGATCTGACGTTCTAATTAACAGAATTATCGAGCTAACTGCTATATTTTTAGAAGTTACCTGACGACGACGGTATACAGACTGAATTGCTACAAAGGGTCAGGTCTGACGTGGATTGTCGATTATGAGACAGGTTCCCCTGAGAGGTCTAAAACACCGCCAAGCCCTTTGAGTTTTAAACTTTTTATTCGTAGTACTCTGGTAAGCTTGAACTATGTTTATAACTAAAAATAGTGGGGTATCCAATCCCAGTTTCCCTTAAAGTTGTCACAGATTCAGCATTTAAAATAAATTATGTTTGGTATAACTTTCAGTATTTAGATTTTACTCCTCTACTAAAGGTCATATAATTATCGTTCTTGCTTAACTGTCTTTTTACCGTTAAAGAATGACTAAATTTCTTGGTTTAACCGCGGATGCTGGCACCAAATTAACCAAATTTTAATGACTAAACTAATACAGGCTTTCGCTTTTATTTTAATCTCCAACACTGGTGTTAGTGGGTATTTCAGGACATCATGTTTACTATAACATCCTAGAAAACTATATCACATAACTTTATGTATATCTTTAATTCTAGTTTTCCACCTCACCGCTTTCTAAAAAAACCATGTGTATCCCTTAGTACCCGCCATACTTAAAATCAGAGCCAAGTTTTATTTTTTAACCTTTTAAATTTCTGCTTACTATTATTTTCGCTTTTAATTAGTAATCTGATTTTAATCACTTAAGTTCTCGAGGTGTAAGCATGCACATTAGGTTTTCATCCTAAAGGTATAAATAGATTTATCTGGAACAAATCTCTTGAGTATGATTAGTACATTTGCCTTCCAAGCAGAAAGTTTAAATAAGTTTAAAAGAGATATGTTAAATATCTCAGGTTTATCTAGCGGTGTTTGGGCACTAAGAATTTTGATTTCTTAAGAGAGGTTCAGTACCTCCTTGATAAGGTCTTAAGTTATAAAAACTACAGGCCTTCAAAGCCTGAAATAAAGAAGATTCTTTAGTCCTTGCTCACTGTAGTTTATATAAAACATTGACTTGCAAAATCGAAAAAGGAGTATTTATCCCAGTGTGTTTGTCTGATGGCCGAGAGATAGGCGGTAGACTGTAGATCTACTAACGGAGTTAAATCTCCTCGACAAATAAATTAAATGTAAAATAAGCTAAATATTAAGCTTTTGGGTTCATACCCCAAATATGAATGATTATTCTTTTACAGTAGTAATTTTAATATAAAGTATTAAATATAAGTACCTAATGAGGGTGCTCATCCGAATATAATGTAATTAAAAGGCAAAAAATATAAGCCTGAATAAGGCTAATACCAAATTCAAATACCGTATATAAAACCTGAATCAACAATAATATAAGAATAGAAAAAAAGGACGAAACAAATAAACCAGCCGTCAAATAATTACCAATCAAAGTTAAAACAATGTGTCCTGCTCTTATATTGGCTGTCAGTCGGACAGAGAGAGTAATAGGTCGTACTATAATCCTTACTGTTTCAATTAAAACTAAAAAAGGATTTAAAGGAGCGGGTGCCCCTATCGGCAAAAGCCCTGCTACGACAGATCCTGGATTATAAGCTACAGCCGAAATAATTAAAGTCAGTCATAAAGGTAACCCTAAAGATAACGAAACTGCTAGATGACTCGTTGTCCTAAAAACATATGGAATCAATCCCGATATATTTATTAAAATTAAAAATAGGAAAAGTCCAGTTACTAGGTTGATAAACCCTCCTATATTTAAACCAAAGGAACGAAATACTTGAGAACAAGCTGTATCCTTAAAAGACCTAATAAAAGTACTTCATCGAGGATGCACCATCCAAAAAGAAGAACTGAATAAAACAATTATTACTAAAGAAAAAACTCATATTAAAACATATAGTGATATAAAAACTTGATTATTATCGTCAAATGAAGAAAAAATATCAACAAGCATTCTTAAACTATCAATTTCATTTATTTTCTTTCTTTAAGCTAAGATAAGTTGAACTTTTTCTAGAAAATATTGTTTTTCTTGACCATCACACAAGAACAGAAACTCTAAGAACAGTAGCTCAAAATAAAACAAATAATAAAATTCAATTTAGTGGTGATAATTGAGGCATCAAGAGATACTAATTCAGTTAGTAACGTAAGACTGACAATCTTATATTATATTTTAACTAATCTCTCTTAATCAGAAACATTAATAACTCATTCCATAAAATTAGCTAAAGGAATTGCTTCAACTACAATAGGCATAAAAGAATGATTAGCCCCACAAATTTCCGAACACTGACCATAAAAGACCCCAGGATGTTTAATAAAAAATCCTAACTGATTTAATCGCCCTGGAATAGCATCAACTTTTACACCTAAAGAAGGAACTGTTCAGGAATGAATTACATCCGCAGATGTTACTAAAACCCGAATATCTGTTTGTGTAGGTAACACAACTCGGTGATCTACCTCTAATAACCGAAAATCCCCAACCTCCAATTCATTAGTTGGAATTATATAAGAATCAAATTCAATATTAGAAAAATCCGAATATTCATATCTTCAGTATCATTGATGGCCGATACTCTTAACAGTCAACCTGCAATCTCTAATCTCATCAAGAAGATATAATAAACGCAATGAAGGGAGAGCCAGAAACACTAAAATTACTGCAGGCACAATAGTTCAGATTGTCTCAATTTCTTGCCCCTCCACTAAAGAACGGCAGGTATAACTTCCCAATATAAGTGAAACGGCTGCATAACCAACCAGTCTAATAATCATCACCAAAATCATTATAGCATGGTCGTGAAAAAAAATTATTTCTTCTATAAGTGCTGATGCTGCATCTTGAAACCCTAACTGTCCTCATAGACTCATAAATAATATATCCAATTCTATATTCATATACTTTCATGTATACACCTTAAGCTCTATAACATAATTAAATCTAAAGTGATATTACGACAAATTAGCCATCTTAACTCTTATATTGAACATAATTAATTAACTAGCGCTATACGATCTTACACATGCACCGGTTTCAGCTCTATTGTGAAAGTCTGCTGGAAGAATGTTATCTCACTCTAAAGCTGTTCTTAGATGAGTTCTCCATACAACACTTCGTTGTGAGACTAATGCCTCTCATACAATAACTATAAAATATAAAACAGCTACAAAAGAGATTATCGATCCGATTGATGAAACCACATTTCATTTAGTGTAACAATCAGGATAGTCTGAATATCGTCGTGGTATACCCCTTAAACCTAAGAAATGCTGCGGAAAAAAAGTCACATTTACCCCAATAAATATAATGTAAAAATGTGCTTTAGTTCATCGTCTATGCAAGGTAACTCCTCTCAGGAGTGGAAATCAATAATTGAAAGCACCAAACAAGGCGAAGACAGCCCCCATCGAAAGTACGTAATGGAAATGCGCTACGACATAGTAAGTATCGTGTAACATAATATCCAATGATGAGTTCGACAGTACAATTCCCGTTAATCCACCTACTGTAAACAAAAAAATAAAACCTAATCCTCAAAGCATGGGAGTTTCATATTTAATTTTAGCTCCATGAATAGTTGCAAGTCATCTAAATACCTTAATTCCAGTAGGCACAGCAATAATTATAGTAGCTGCTGTAAAATAGGCACGTGTATCTACATCCATTCCTACCGTAAATATATGATGAGCCCATACAATAAAACCTAAAACGCCAATGGCAAGTATAGCATAAATCATTCCAAGTGTTCCAAAAGTTTCCTTCTTTGCTGAATAGTGTCTAACAATATGAGAAATTATTCCGAACCCTGGTAAAATCAAAATATAGACCTCTGGATGCCCAAAAAACCAAAATAGATGTTGGTATAAGATAGGATCACCACCTCCTGCTGGATCAAAGAAAGCGGTATTAAAATTCCGATCAGTTAGAAGCATAGTAATAGCTCCAGCTAAGACAGGCAAAGACAGAAGAAGTAAAATAGCTGTAATTTTTACTGACCACACAAAAAGAGAAAGCCGTTCAAATTTTATTCCCTGTCACCGCATATTAATGATTGTAGTAATAAAATTTACCGCTCCTAAAATAGAAGAAACACCTGCAAGGTGTAGAGAAAAAATTGCTAAATCTACAGAACCGCCGGCATGCGCCAAGTTTCCCGCTAAAGGTGGATACACAGTTCATCCTGTTCCTACCCCCCTCTCTACGGCAGCTGAAGATAGAAGAAGCAATAATGCAGGAGGAAGTAACCAGAAACTTATATTATTCAATCGTGGAAATACCATATCCGGGGCCCCTAACATTAAAGGCACCAATCAGTTTCCAAACCCTCCAATCATTATCGGTATAACTAAAAAAAAAATTATTACAAACGCATGTGCTGTTACAATCACGTTGTATAGCTGGTCATCCCCAAGTAAGGCACCAGGTTGCCCTAATTCCGCACGGATTAGAAGCCTTAAAGCGGTCCCAACCAGCCCTGATCATATGCCAAATAAAATATACAACGTACCAATATCTTTATGATTTGTAGAAAATAGCCATCGCAT